GAATAAAGTCAGCTAATAAAGCTAATGAGTTCATATCTCATAAATGAATGAAATATTTATTCCTTCTGTTTTTTTTTTTGGTTTTTTATATTTAATAAGATTTTTATTAGTAATTAGAAGAGAAGATTGATTTTTAATTTGAGTGGGTTTAGAAATTAATATAATAACTTTTTTAATTATGGTTTATCGGCGTTGAAGAATAAAAGTAATTGAGGTTTGTATAAAATATTTTTTTATTCAAAGATTGGGTTCAGCCTTTTTAATTGGGATTTTATATTTAGGCTGAAGAATAGTTGGAGGTTTAAGATTTATGATTTTAAGATATAAAATTGGGGCTGGACCTTTTTTTTATTGATTTCCTAATATATGTTCGGGTTTAGATTGAGGTTCTTGTTTTATATTAATATTATTTCAAAAGATATTGCCTCTATGTTTAATTTTTATGTTTGTTCACTGAGTTATATGAATTGTAATATTAATTAGATTAATAGTAGGAATTATAGGTTCTTTTAATCAAAATAATGTTAAAGAATTATTAGGATATTCATCTATTCATCATTTAGGATGAATTTTAATCATTAGAATTAGGAAAAATTTAATATGATTTATTTACCTAATTGTTTATGGGATGGTAATATTAGGAGTATTAATTAATTTTTATAAAAATAAAATTGTAAATTTTTTTATAATATATAAATGTAAGAATAAAATATGATTAATTGTTGGAATATTAAGAATGGCTGGTATACCCCCATTATTGGGGTTTTTATTGAAGTGAATAGCTTTAATTAATATTATAAATTTAGGACTTTTGTATGTAATAGTTTTGATTATAGTATCTTTGGTAATATTATATGTATATATGCAAATTATATATGATATAATATTGGGAAGAAGAGATGAAATTTCATGATTTAGTAAAATGAAATTATATGAATATATAGTAGATATTGTGGGAATAATAGGAATAGTAATAGGTATTTCTTTTATATTTTTTATATTTATATAAAATATTAAGATAATAATTCTATTAACCTTCAAAGTTAAAAGTTCTATCTAATGTGAATTTACAGTTCACCATCAATATTGATTTATTAGTTAAATTTGCAATTTAATGTTTTGTTAAACTAATATAGTTACTGCGATGATTATATTCTACTAATCATAAGGATATTGGAACATTATATTTGGTTTTTGGTGCTTGAGCTGCAATAGTAGGAACTGCTATAAGAATATTAATTCGAATAGAGTTAGGTCAAACAGGTAGATTTTTAGGAAATGAACATTTATATAATGTAATTGTTACTGCTCACGCTTTTGTTATAATTTTTTTTATAGTTATGCCAATTTTAATTGGGGGATTTGGAAATTGATTAGTTCCATTAATATTAGGGGCTCCTGATATAGCTTTTCCTCGAATAAATAATTTAAGTTTCTGATTATTACCCCCTTCATTAATATTATTGTTTATTTCATCTATAGTAGAAATAGGAGTCGGAGCTGGGTGAACTGTATATCCTCCGTTAGCTTCTGTTGTTGGTCATAGTGGAAGATCAGTGGATTTTGCTATTTTTTCTTTACATTTAGCTGGTGCTTCATCTATTATAGGAGCTATTAATTTTATTTCTACGGTAGTAAATATACGGTCTGTAGGGATATCTATAGATAAAATTCCTTTATTTGTTTGATCTGTAGTTATTACTGCTGTTTTATTATTATTATCATTGCCTGTTTTAGCAGGGGCAATTACTATATTATTGACCGATCGTAATTTTAATACTTCTTTTTTTGACCCAGCAGGGGGAGGAGATCCTATTTTATTTCAACATTTATTTTGATTTTTTGGTCATCCAGAAGTATATATTTTAATTTTACCAGGATTTGGTATTGTATCTCATGTAATTAGAGCTTCTGTTGGTAAACGTGAACCTTTTGGATCGTTAGGAATAATTTATGCAATAGTAGGAATTGGAGGAATAGGTTTTGTAGTATGAGCACACCATATATTTTCGGTAGGAATGGATGTAGATACACGAGCATATTTTACTGCTGCTACTATAATTATTGCAGTCCCTACGGGAATTAAAGTATTTAGATGAATAGCTACTTTATATGGTTCTTATTTTAAAATTGATACACCACTAATGTGGTGTGTCGGTTTTGTATTTTTATTTACTTTAGGGGGTATTACTGGGGTAGTTTTATCTAATTCTTCTTTGGATATTGTATTACATGATACTTATTATGTAGTGGCTCATTTTCATTATGTATTAAGAATAGGGGCTGTATTTGCTATTATAGCTGGAATTACTTATTGATTTCCTTTATTTTTTGGTGCTGTTTTAAGAGAAAAGAAAACTAATTTACAATTTTTAGTAATATTCATTGGTGTAAATTTAACTTTTTTTCCTCAACATTTTTTAGGATTAAATGGAATACCTCGACGATATGCTGATTATCCAGATGCATTTTTGTTTTGAAATATAGTTTCTTCATTAGGTTCTATATTATCTTTAATTGCTGTTATAATATTTATTTATATTGTATGAGAAGGTTTAATTTTAAAATATTCTTTTTATGATAGTTATTATATTGGATCTTCTTTAGAATGAATTAATAATATCCCACCTTTAGATCATACTTTTATTCAACTTAATTTGTTAAATAATGAATAATACTTTTGCCGGTATGAGGAGCTTTATATTTTCAAGATGGGGTATCTCCTGTAATGGAGCATTTAATTTTTTTTCATGATTATACTATAGTAATTATAATTATAATCATATTTTTAGTGGGTTATATATTAGTAGGATCTTATACTGGAAGTAGTTATAATTTAGGATTGTTTGAAGGTCAAGAATTAGAAATAATTTGAACTGTTTTACCTGCTATTTTTTTAGTATTTATTGCTTTTCCTTCTTTACGATTATTATATTTAATAGAAGAGTCTGAATCTTATGATATGACTATTAAATTATTAGGGCGCCAATGGTATTGAAGTTACGAATATAGAGATTTTGAATTAAAGGTATTTGATTCTTATATAAAAAGAGATAATGAAAGAATGTTTCGTTTGTTAAATGTTGATAATTGTTTAGTATTACCTTATAATTCTAATGTTCGTATAATTGTTTCGGGGGCAGATGTAATTCATTCTTGAACTATCCCTTCTTTAGGGGTGAAAGCTGATGCTATTCCTGGTCGATTAAATCAGTTATTATTAAATTTTACTCGAGTTGGTATATTTTTTGGTGAGTGTTCTGAGATTTGTGGAGCTAATCATAGATTTATACCTATTATAATAATGGTGATTCCTCGTAATGAATTTTTAAATATTTGAATTTAATAAAGTGACCGAAATAAAGGTGTTAGTCTCTTAAATTAATTATGAGAAATGTAGTTAAGTTAATATTAATTTGTCAAATTAAAGATGAAATAATACCTCAATTAATACCTTTAAAATGAGTTAGTTCTGTATTTATATTTATAATAATATTATTAGTATTGGTAGAATTATTTTATTATAGAGAAAATTTTAATATGTTAAAAAGTAATAAAGTTGAGTTAGAAAATGTAGTTATAATAAAGTGATAATAAATTTATTTTCAGTGTTTGATCCTACTTCATATTTTGGGTTATCTTTAAATTGATTAATTATAATTTTAGTAATCGTAAGTATCCCTTCTAAATATTATATAATTGAAAGAGGAGTATTTTTAATATTTAAATCTATATTTTTAGGTGTAAGAAAAGTTTTTAAAGAAATTTCTTTTCCTAATTATGTTGGTTTAAATTTTTTGTGTGTAATAACTTTTATATACTTGATTTTAAGAAATTTAATAGGTTTATTTCCTTTTATTTTTACTAGAACAGCTCATCCTTATATTACATTAGGAATAGGATTAGTTATATGAATGTCTTTTTTTTTAATAGGTTGAATTAAGGGATTTAAATATAGAGCTGCTCATTTAGTTCCTACTGGGAGACCTTTAATATTAGCTCCTTTGATAGTTTTAATTGAAAGAGTAAGTCATTTAATTCGTCCTTTTACATTATCAGTTCGGTTAGCTGCAAATATAATAGCTGGTCATTTAATTATTGGTTTATTGTCTAGAATTAGAACTATTAGAATTTTAGGATTTACAATTTCATTATTGCTTCAAAGAATATTATTAATTTTAGAATTTGGGGTAGCTATTATTCAAGGTTTTGTATTTAGAATTTTATTACTATTATATGCATTGGAATATTATTAACTTTTGGAAAAATTTTTTCATCCTTATCATATAGTAAATATGTCTCCTTGACCTTTATTAACAGGATTTGGGGCTTTAAGAGTTGTTATTGGAATAATTAAGATATTTTCTTTTTTTGAATTAGATTTATTATTTATTTCTTTATATTTAGTATTAATTGTGGCTTTGTTATGATGACGGGATGTTATTCGGGAAAGTACTTTTCAAGGTTTACATTCTAGATTGGTTTTAAGAGGTTTAATAATAGGAATAATTTTATTTATTGTTAGAGAAATTTTTTTCTTTATTTCTTTTTTTTGAGCTTTTTTCCATTCTAGATTGAGTCCTACTATTGAATTAGGATCTTTTTGACCGCCTTGTGGAATTCTTCCTTTTAATCCATTTCAAGTTCCTTTATTAAATACCGTAATTTTGTTAGCTTCTGGGGTAACTGTAACATGAGCACATCAATATATATTAAACAATAAATGAGAAGGAGCTAAGAGAGCTATAATAATAACTTGAATATTAGGAGTATATTTTTTAATATTACAGGGTTTTGAATATTATATAGCTTCATTTAGAATTTCAGATTCGGTTTATGGATCTACTTTTTTTATAGCTACTGGATTTCATGGATTTCATGTAATTGTTGGAACTTTATTTTTGTTTATTATTTGAATACGTTTAACTAAAAACCAATTAACTAGAGGACATCATTTTGGGTTTGAAGCTGCTGCTTGATATTGACATTTTGTGGATGTGGTTTGATTATTTTTGTTTTCTGTAGTATATTGATGGGGTACTTATAATATAAGTATTTAGTACAATTGATTTCCAATCAAAAGGAGATTAAATATTTATTGTTGGATTTTTAGAATCTATATTATTGGTAATTGTTGTTTATATCTTATTTATATTAATTTTTTATAAAAATATAATAGATATAGAAAGAATTAGAGCATATGAATGTGGTTTTGATCCTAATTCATATACTCGAATATATTTTTCTTATCGATTTTTTTTAATCGCAATTTTGTTTATTATTTTTGATGTTGAAATTTCACTTATGTTACCTGTTCCTTTCTTAATAGAAAGAGAAATAAGATTATGAATATTTTTTTATTTTATATTTATTTTAGTAATAGGTTTATTGTATGAATATTGGTGTGGTTCTTTAGATTGATTAGAGGTTTATAATTAAGGCTTAAACTTAATGCACTAATCTGCCAAATAGATAAGGAGCTGTTAGCATTTTCATTGTTAATGAAAGGAAGTATTTTTAGTACGGCTAGGTTCCCCCTTTTTTCCGGTTCAGGGGGAACCGGGAAAAGCCGCTAAGTCTTGGTTGATATGTGAGGTAGTTGTTGATTAACTTGCAATTAATCTAAATGGATATTAGCCATACTATGGATTAGTTTATAAAAAGCTGCTAACTTTTTTATAGCGAATAGCTACTTTATAAAGAGCTTTTAAGCATTTTGATTTCGACTCAAAAAATGGGAATAATAGTGAAATTCACATTATTATTTCATGATAAAAATGGTTAGTCCTCTTTATCTTCAGTAAATTGCTCTATATAAGCTAAATATATATAAGGAGAATAAAGGAATAATTGATGATATAATTAAAATTATAAGTAAAGTAGATTTTGAATTTTCTGGAATAAATGATAATAAAGATATTATTTTATGGGAATTTGTAGGTCCATAATTTTCTTGCCAGTTTTTATCATTATTATGATAGGTTTGTATTAAAGGATTTAGTAAATTTAAGTGGAGTACTGAAGTAATATGAAGAAATCATAGAGAGATAGATGGAGATCCTAGTTTAATAAAAGATTTGTTTTTAAATTGCAATGAAAATCCTAATATTAATCCTGTTAATAAAATTAAAATAATAAATATTTTAATTTGATTATTAATTAAAAATATTTGTTCAGAAGAAATTATTCATGTTAGTCATGATCCAGATGTAATAGCAAATAAACTTAGTAATATAATAGGAATATAGGAGTATAATGATTGATGATTAGATGAAAAATTGTTAATTTTAATATTTGTTTTATTTGAAATGAATGATATTCGAATAGAATAAGCGGCTGTTATTCCAATAGATATTATTATAATTGTAGATAAGACAATGTTTATATTACATGAAATTATATTTTCAATAATTATATCTTTGGAAAAAAATCCAGATATAAAAGGTACTCCTATTAATGCTAGTCTATTAATTCCTAAAATTGATAAAGATAAGGGAAGATTAATTTGATTTAAACCTATTATACGTATATCTTGATAGGATGATTCATGGATTATGGTACCTGCACATAAAAATATAGTAGATTTAAATAAAGCGTGAATAATAAGATGAGAAAAAGCTAAAATTATTGAATTTAATGAAATTGCAAATATTATTATAGCGATTTGTCTAAGGGTTGATAAGGCAATAATTTTTTTTAAATCTTGTTCTCAGTTTGCTGATATTCTTGCATAAATTGCTGTTAAAGAAGAAATTCTTAATAATAGTATTATAGATATGGTGTGGAGTGATGTGGAAATTCGAAGTATTAAAAATACTCCTGCTGTTACTAATGTTGAAGAATGAACTAAAGCTGAAATAGGTGTTGGAGCGGCTATAGCTATAGGTAGTCATGCTGAAAAAGGGAATTGTGCTCTTTTTGAACATGCTGCAATTATTAATAATACAGTTACTATTAATGAATATTCATTATTTATATTAAATCTTCAATTACAAGATATTGTGATTAGTGCTATAGATATTAAAATTAAAACATCACCTACCCGATTTCTTAAAATAGTAATTGTTCCTGATGCTCTAGATGAAGAATTTTGATAATAAATTACTAAGATGTAAGATGATAAACCTAATCCATCTCATCCTAATAAGATTAAGAATAAATTATTTCTAATAATTAAGATTCCTATTGATAGTACAAATGTTAAAAGTAAAGTTAAAAATAATTTATGTTCTTTATTTGGGATATAATATTTTCTAAAAAAGATAATTAATCTGGAAATTATTATTACAATTCTTAAAAATATAATAGATATTCAATCTAATATAATATCAATAGGAAAATTGATAGATATAAAATTAATTAATGAAATTTTTATTATAATAAATGTATTTATATTAATACATAATAATCTAATAATGAATAATAAAATGGATATAATAAGTATAATTATGAAAGTAAAATTTATTAAAGAAATTATAGTTCCACAAACTATTGTTTTATTTAAACTAGATAATTAAATGAATAATTCTAGTTTTATAATAATTAAAAGGGTAGGAATAAAGTGAATAAATAAAGATAAAAAGATTTTTTGTTCAGTGTTGATGGAAATTAATATAGAACTATTTTTATTGTGAATAATATTAACAAATATTATCAGAGAGAAAGATGCTGCTATAATAGATATTAGAAAAATTAAAATTAGTGAATTATTATTTCATGAAATTAATCTAGATATTATTATAATTTCTCTTATTGTGCTGATTCTAGGAGGAGCTGATATATTTAAAGCTGTAAATATAAATCATCAAAAAGTGATATTAGGTATTAAAGATATGAGTCCCTTGAATATTAAAATATTTCGAGTATGATATTTATAATATAAATCATTAACTAAGAGAAATAAAGCTGAAGATACTAAACCATGAGCAATTATTATGATAATTGCTCCTGTTAAACCTATATAATTTATAGTAAATAATCTAGTTAATACAAATCCTATATGAGCTACAGAGGAATAGGCAATTAATGATTTAAGATCTTTTTGTCGGATACAATTTAGTCTAGTAGTTGTTGCTCCAATAAGGCTAATTCTAATAATTCAATAATTAATTTTATTTATAAGAGTAATACATATTGGTGAAAATCGGATAATCCCATAACCTCCTAGTTTTAATAATACTGCTGCTAAAATTATAGAACCTTCTAAAGGAGCTTCTACGTGTGCTTTAGGTAATCAAAGGTGAGTGAGATATATAGGTATTTTTACTAAAAAAGCTAATATAATGAAAATGATTAATGAAAATTTTAATAATTTAATTTTATTAAAAGTAAAAGAGTTATTTCTATTTGATGAAATGATTATTATTAAAAGGGGTAGTGAGGCTATTACTGTATATATAATTAAGTAAATTCTAGCTTGTAATCGTTCTGGTTGTTTTCCATTTATAGTAATTAAAATTATTGTTGGAATTAAAACTATTTCAAATATGATATAGAATAATAATATATTTTTAGATGAAAATGTTATTAATAAAATGATAAAAATAGGGATTATAGTGTATGAAATATTTTTTAAATTAGAGGATGATAAAAAGATTAATCTAGTTCTGATTATAGTTAATATAATTATAATGAAAGATAATGAATCTATTATAAATATATTTGATAAAAGTGTAAAATTTAATCTTAAATTTATTAATATGATTATGCAAATTACTGAAATGGTAATTAGTTGTAATGATAATTTACATTTTTTATTAATGATATTTATTAAAATAAATGAAGTGGATAAGCTAAATTTTACCAAAGGTTAATATATTAAGTGGATAAGATATAGATGAATTATGAGAATGTGAGATTGATACTAATAATCTTAGTCCCAATCTTGATCCTCTAACTATTATTGCTAATATAATTAAAAGAGATGAAATAGATGATAAAGATAATGACATTGAAATTACTATAAATAAAGTTATAATTAATATTTCTAATCTTAATAATATTAAAATAATATTTTTTCGTCATCAACATATTCTGATTATTCTTATAATAATTATAGTATTTATTGAATTTATAAATAGATTTTCTACATCCAAAGTAGATATTTTTATTAAATTATTTAGAACTTTTGTTAATATTAATTTTATTAGGAATTTTTTTTGTAAGAAGAATTCAACCTATATTTATAGTAAGAAGATTAATTATAATTGTAGTAATATATTCTTATATATTATACTATATAATTGGAGGATATTGATTTAGATACGCTTTAATTATAGTAATATTAAGAGGTGTATTAGTAATTTTTACTTATATGGTTAGATTAATTCCTAATGAAAGATTTGAAAATTATAATTTAATATACATTATATTTATTATAATAATATTGGTAGGTAGATTTCATGTAATTGAGTATAAAATGAAATGAAGAATTGTATCTTTAAATTTATGAATATCTTTTATTGGAATAATAAATATATTTATGGTAGGTTTTTTATTAAGAATTATATTATTAGTAGTATGGTTGAGATATATAGATTATGGGGCTTTACGAACATAATAAGGTGCCTGATTAAAGGGTTAATTTGATAGATTAAATAAAGTGTTATATTATTGGTAATTCGTAAAAGGGATCATTTATTAAAAATTATTAGAAATTCTTTAGTAGATTTAGCTTCTCCTTCTAGATTAAGATATTTTTGAAATTTTGGATCTTTATTAGGGGTATTTTTAATAGTTCAAATCTTATCTGGATTATTTTTAGCCTTTCATTTTAGTGGTGATGTAATATTATCTTTTGATACTATTATTCATATAATACGAGATGTAAATAATGGATGATTATTACGAGTAATTCATGCTAATGGTGCTAGAATATTTTTTTTATTAATATATATTCATATTGGTCGAGGTTTATATTATGGTTCTTATCGATTTAAGAAAACTTGATTAAGAGGAGTTACTATTTTATTATTATCAATAGCTACTGCTTTTTTAGGGTATGTTTTACCTTGAGGTCAAATATCTTTTTGAGCAGCTACAGTTATTACTAATTTATTATCTGCCATTCCTTATGTAGGTACATTAATAGTAGAATGAATTTGAGGAGGATTCGCAGTAGGAAATCCTACTTTGACTCGATTTTTTGCTTTTCATTTTATTTTACCTTTTGTAATTTTATTTATAGTAATTCTTCATTTATTTTTTTTACATGAAACTGGATCAGGAAATCCTATAGGATTTAGAAGAAATTGTGATAAAGTATCTTTTCATCCTTACTATAGAATTAAGGATGTATATGGTTTTGGATGTTTTTTTATTTTTTTTATAATAATTTGTATTATAAGACCTTATATTTTTATAGATGTGGAAAATTTTATTTCTTCTGATCCTTTAGTGACTCCTGTTCATATTCAACCTGAGTGATATTTTTTGTTTGCTTATACTATTTTACGTTCTATTCCTAGAAAAATTGGAGGGGTAGTAGCTTTAGTTATATCTGTAATTGTTTTATATTTTTTACCTTTTTTTTTAGAACATAAGTTTCGAAGAACTTATTTTTATTATATTATAAAATATTTATTTTGATTATTTATTATTAATTGATTGTTATTAACTTGAATTGGAGCTTGTGTAGTAGAATATCCTTTTAGAGAATTAGGAATAGTATTTAGTTTTATTTATTTTTATTTATATATTATATTTTGATCAATTTATAAAAGTCAAGACTTATTTATTATATGATTTTATTTATAATTATTTTGAAAGTAATTAAAAAGGAATTTCCTTTAAAGTCGGGTTGATTAGTTTAAGTAAAACAGAAGTTTTGTAAATTTCAGTTCTATATATTTATAAATATAATATTTATAGGAAATAGAATAATTATAATAGAAATAGGTAAGAAAATTTTTCATCTAAGTTTTATTAATATATCATATCGAAATCGAGGAAAAGTTCCCCGTACTCATAATAATAAAATAGTAATTAAAATTAAAATAAATCATGATAATGTTGATGTTAGGTTAGAAAAAAATATTAATATTCTAATTATTCTTAAAATTAGTATTCTTATATATTCTGCTAAAAAAATTAAAGCAAATCAGCCTCCTATATATTCTACGTTAAATCCTGAAACTAATTCAGATTCTCCTTCTGCAAAATCAAATGGACTTCGGTTAGTTTCAGCTAAACAAGTAATTATTCATATGGAAAATATAATTATGTTTCCCCAAAAGAAAGATAGAATATTTTGTGATATTGAAATCTCATAAAATGAGTAAGAAAAGGATATAATTCTAATAAATAAAATAATTAAAAAAAAAGATACTTCATATGAAATTATTTGAGCTACTCTTCGAATGGAACCTAAATTTCTATACTTAGAATTTGCTGACCATCCAATAAGTAAAATAAAATAAACGGCTAATCTAGATAAAATAAAAAATAATAAAATTCTATGTTTATTGTCATATAAAGAATAATTATTATATAAAATAATAGGAATTATTAATATTCTGGTAAATAAAGATAATGCTGGAGTAAAATAAGAAAGTATAAAATTTATTGATTCTGATGTTAATAAATTTTTATTAAATAGTTTTAAGGCATCTCTAAATGGTTGAAGAATTCCTATATAACCAACTTTATTAGGACCTTTTCGAATTTGAATATATCCTAGAATTTTTCGTTCTAAAATAGTGTAAAATGCTACTCTTACTAGAATTCTAATAATAATAAATAAATAATTAATAGGAAATTTAATTTTAGCGTAATTAGATTCTAATTCTAATGCATTATTCTGCCAATATAATTAAATTAAATTTAATTTCTAGGTCCTTTCGTACTACAGAATTATATTTAGAAGATAGAAACCGACCTGGCTTACACCGGTCTGAACTCAAATCATGTATTTATTTAAAGGTCGAACAGACCTCCTTTAATTAAGTCTTGCCCTATTTAGGTTAATAATTCAACATCGAGGTCGCAATCTATAATTGTTATGAGAACTTTAGTTTATAATTACGCTGTTATCCCTATGGTAACTTAATTATTTAATATGATTAGATATTTAATAAAATAATTTTATTAAAATAATAATTATATAACTGCCCCAGTTTAACTAAAGTAAAATTCAATAGGGTCTTGTCGTCTTTCTTTAGAATAAATGTCTTTTAACATCTAAGAAAATTTTGATATATTAATTAGTAAAATAATTTAAAATGTTAAATCTTTTGTTCTAGTCCTTAATTAGAAGACGAGTTATTATGCTACCTTAGCACGTATTGCGGCTATTTAATTATCATTGAGCAGATCTTACTATTAATAAAAGTCTAATAGAAATGTTTTTGATAAACAGTCATTTAAATTTAGACTAATTTTTAATTTTAAAATTAATATCTATTTATATATTTATTATATTAATAATTATAAGTTATTTCTAATATGAATATATTAGTATATAAATATTTTAGTTGTTAAACTTTATAAAAACTTTTAATATTTATTTAATAATAGTAAAATTTATAATAATTTTATATATTATAATATAAATTATAAATTAAGATTAATTTTTTAAAGAAAACCAGATATTATTATATTCGAATAATGTTTAGTTGCTATTTTTTATTTTATTTATATTTTATAACATATAATATTATAATAAATAGATCATATAATTTCGGGAATATAATTTAGCTATGAAATTTTAAATTTTCCTGATACTAAAGGATAAACGAAATTCTTATTAAAAATTTTTTTATTCTTTTCAGATGGTATTAAAATGTATTTAATATTTATTTAAAATATTTTTTTTTTATAAAAAGTAAAATAAAATTATATAAAGATTATTTTCAGTGTAAGTGAAATGCTATTAAAGCTTGATTATCCTTGATACTTTTTCCAAAATATCAACTATGTTACGACTTGCCTTATTTATGGAATAAGGGTGACGGGCGATATGTGCACTTTTGTTAATAAAGTTTAAATTAAAATATTATTATAATAATACTAATAAATCCTTTTTCTATAAATATTATGATAAAAATTTTCTTAAATTTATTTTAATGTAACTCATTAATATCTTTAGTATAGACTACACCTTGACCTAACTTTTTATAAATTATTTAGAAAAATTTTTATGAAAATTTCTTTAGATGGCGATATATAAGTTTATTATTAAAGTGAAATTTATCGGGGATTGTCGATAAATTAACAAGTTCCTCTAATAAAACAATAGCCGCCATTTTGTAATTAGGTTTTAATTAATAATACTTCCTAAGAAGATAAAATATACTAGGGTATCTAATCCTATTTTATATTTTAAATATTAATTAATTTATAAAGTTTTTGTAATTTAATAAAATTTTACTTAATAAATAATTTAAAGATAGTGATAAAAGTTAATTATCTACAATATATTAATATAAAGTATAGCCGCGATTGCTGGCACTATTAATGTATCTATTATAAATTAAACATCTTTAATATAAGTTATATATAGGTGGGTTGTTAAAGTAAATTTATTTTTATATTCTAATATTAATTGTTATATTTGAAGTCATTGCTTTATTAAAATTATTAGATGAATAACATCTCTTTGAAAATCAAATTTTCATGTGCTTTAAGACACCTTAATAAATAAGGTTATTTTTTGGGAATTTTTGATGGGGACTTTCGGGTTCAAGTCAAAAATTTTGTTCATGAAATTTTTTAAGGTATCTAATAAAAATTTAAATCAGAATTTTATCACAATAAACCTTTTTATTCTTATGGAGTCTTATATAATTTATATACATATATAAAATTTTTTTTCTTATTAATTATATAAATGAAAATATTTTTATTTTTGAATTCACATTCTATTGTCAAATAAATTTAACAATAGAATTTATTGCTTATTATTATAAATTCAATCTTAATCATTAGTAATAGGTATAAATCATGTTTTTGGGAGGCCCCTTGGCCCCAAAAAAAGGGGCCTCCGAAAAAGAAAAAGACATTGATTACCTATGATTACACTTGAAAGTAATTTACTCTTTTTGTTTTTAATATATATTTATATATTTTCATAGGTATTTTTATTGTTATTTTATTTTAATTGTTACTATAATATATATATATATATATAAATATATATTTAATATTATTTATTATTTAATGATATTTTTATTTTTGAATTCACATTCTATTGTCAAATAAATTTAACAATAGAATTTATTGCTTATTATTATAAATTCAATCTTAATCATTAGTAATAGGTATAAAATCATATTTTTGGGAGGCCCCTTGGCCCCAAAAAAGGGGCCTCCGAAAAAAGAAATAAATATTGATTACCTATGATTACACTTGAAAGTAATTTACTCTTTTTGTTTTTAATATATATTTATATATTTTCATTCATAGGTATTTTTATTATTATTCTATTTTAATTGTTACTATAATATATGTATATATATAAATATATATTTGGTTATTATGCTCATTATTAGATGATAGCATTATTATATGTTATGAGCATATACCTATTAATTTAATCTAAGTAAATCATGATTTACTTAATTTAAATTAATAGGTATATAATTATTTAATTATTATTCTCTTCGA